TTCTGACTCAGAGGGAGAAATGCACTGGAGTACCGACGTGTACCATGCACCCGAATTTCAATATAGTAATGTCCGGCTCTTACCAAAAACAAGTCATTTATGGATATTATCAGGAGGTTCGTGCAGATCCGGTGTAGTTTCTTTTTCACTCCACAAGGATCAAGATCAACTGAACGTCCATTCTCATTCTGTCGAACGAAGATATATTTCTAGCCTCTCAGTGAATAATGATCAAGTGAGACACCAATTAGTTAGGTCAGATTTTTCTGATAAAAAAGAAGATGATATTTTTGATTATTCGGGATTTAATCGAATCATAGGTATTGGTCATTGTAATCTCATACATCCTGCAATTCTCCACAAGAATTCTGATTTATTGGCAAAAAGGCGAAGAAATCAATTTTGCATTCCGTTCCAATCCATTCAAGAACAAGAGAAAGAACTAATGCCCCATTCAGGTATCTCGATTGAAATACCCATAAAGGGCATTTTCCGTAAAAATAGTATTCTTGCTTATTTTGATGATCCTCGATACAGAAGAAAGAATTCAGGAATTACTAAATATGGGACTGTAGGGGCGCATTCAATCGTCAAAAAAGAGGGCTTGATTGAGTATCGAGGAGTCAAAAAAATTAAGCCAAAATTTCAAATGAAAATTGATCGCTTTTTTTTCATTCCCGAGGAAGTGCATATTTTACCCGAATCTTCTTACGTAATGGTACGGAATAATAGTATCATTGGAGTAGATACCCGAATCGCTTTAAATAGAAGAAGCCAAGTGGGCGGATTGGTCCGAGTGGAGAAAAAAAAAAAAAAGATTGAACTCCAAATTTTTTCTGGGGATATCCATTTTCCTGGGGAAACGGATAAGATATCCCGACACAGTGGCATCTTGATACCGCCGGAAACGGGAAAAAAAGAACTTAAGGAATCCACCCGGGAATCAAAAAAATTGAAAAAATGGATCTATGTCCAACGGATCACACCTACCAAGAAAAAGCATTTTGTTTTGGTTCGACCCGTAGTCACATATGAAATAGCGAACGGTATCAATTTAGCAACACTCTTCCCCCAGGATCTGCTGCGGGAAAAGGATAATATGCACCTTCGAGTTGTCAATTATATCCTTTATGGAAGGGGCAAACCCTTTCGGGGTATTTCTGACACAAGTATTCAATTAGTTCGAACTTGTTTAGTCTTGAATTGGGACCAAGACAAAAAAAGTTCTTCCGTCGAAGAGGTCTGTGCTTCCTTTGTTGAAGTAAGTACAAATGGTATGACTCGAGATTTCCTAAGAATCGACTTAGTGCAATCCCATATTTTGTATATCAGAAAAAGGAATGCTCCGTCAAGTCCAGGATTGATCTCTGATAATGGTCCAGATCGCACCAATATAAATCCTTTTTACTCCATTTATTTCAAGGCAAGGGTTCAACAATCACTTAGACAAAATCAAGGAACTATTCATACCTTGTTGAATAGAAATAAGGAATGCCAATCTTTGATAATTTTGTCATCATCTAATTGTTTTCGAATGGGTCCATTCAACGATATCAAATATCATAATGTGATAAAGCAATCAATTCACATTCAAAAAGATCCTCTAATTCCAATTAGGAATTCGTTGGGACCCTTAGGAACAGTCCTTCAAATTGCGAATTTTTATTCATTTTACTATTTAATACCTTATAATCCGATTTCGGTAACTAACTATTTGAAACTTGATAATTTAAAACAGACTTTTCAAGTACGTAAATTTTATTTAATGGATGAAAACGAGAGAATTTATAATCCTGATCCAGACAGTAAGATTGTTTTGAATCCATTTAATTTGAATTGGTATTTTATCCATCATAATTATTGTGAGGAAATGTCCACAATAATGAGTCTTGGGCAGTTTATTTGTGAAAATATATGTATAGCCACAAATGGACCACACCTCAAATCAGGTCAAGTTTTAATTGTTCAAGCTGGCTCTGTAGTAATAAGATCAGCTAAGCCTTATTTGGCTACTCCAGGAGCAACTGTTCATGGGCATTATGGAGAAATCCTTTATGAAGGAGATACATTAATTACATTTATATATGAAAAATCAAGATCTGGTGATATAACGCAGGGTCTTCCAAAAGTAGAACAAGTGTTAGAAGTGCGTTCGATTGATTCAATATCGATGAACCTAGAAAAAAGAGTTGAGGGTTGGAACGCGCGTATAACAAGAATTCTTGGGATTCCTTGGGGATTCTTAATTGGTGCTGAGCTAACTATAGTGCAAAGTCGTATCTCTTTGGTTAATAAGATCCAAAAGGTTTATCGATCCCAGGGGGTCCAAATCCATAATAGACATATCGAAATTATTGTACGTCAAATAACATCAAAAGTGTTGGTTTCAGAAGATGGAATGTCTAATATTTTTTTACCCGGCGAACTTATTGGATTGTTACGAGCGGAGCGAACGGGGCGTGCTTTGGAAGAAGCGATCTGTTATCGAGCTATATTATTGGGAATAACGAGAGCATCTCTGAATACTCAAAGTTTTATATCTGAAGCAAGTTTTCAAGAAACCGCTCGGGTTTTAGCAAAAGCAGCTCTCCGGGGTCGTATCGACTGGTTGAAAGGCCTGAAAGAGAACGTTGTTCTAGGGGGGATGATACCCGTTGGTACCGGATTCAAAGCATTAGTGCACTGTTCACGGCAGCATAACAATATTCTTTTGAAAACAAAAAAAAGAATTTATTCGGGGGGGGGATGATAGATATTTTCTTACACCACAGAGAATTATTAGACTTTTGCATTTCAAAGACTTTACATGATACATTAGACCAATCATTTAGAGGATTTAATGAGTCCTAAGGAGCGGATTCTCTTAACTATTTTTGATCCTTTGATTTCTTAATAGTAAGAAAAGAAAGATAATAACGAATCGAAAGTAATGAATGGCCTGGATTGTGTATCAATGGCCAATCTCTGGTAGAAGAGAAGGTTCCATTGGAACAATTATTTATTTCAGGGCACCTCGTCTCTTTTTTTTATCAAATCTTTTTTTGATAAAAAAAAAGAGGAAGTATGGGGAGAAATGGCAAGAAGATAGTGGAATATCCATTTTGAAGAGCTGATGGAAGCAGGAATTCCTTTTGGTCATGGTACTAGGAAATGGAATCCTAGAATGTCACCTTATATCTCAGCAAAACATAAAGGTATTCATATTCCAAATCTGACAAGAACTGCTCGTTTTTTATCAGAAGCTTGTTATAAAGCAGCGGATTTAGTAGCACGAGCTGCAATAAGAACCCGGTGTCATTATATTATATTAATAAAAAAAAAGGCTCGGTGGTATGTTAACGAATCGGTCCACTACAGAAACGAGACTTCATAAGTTCAGGGATTTGAGAGCGGAACAAAAGACGGGGAGACTCAACCATCTTCCAAAAAGAGATGCAGCTATCCTGAAGAGACAATTATCACGCTTGCAAACGTATCCGGGCGGGATTCAATATATGACGGGGGTACCGGATATTGTAATCATCGTTGATCAGCAAGAAGAATATACGGCTCTTCGAGAATGTATCGCTTTTGTAATTCCAACAATTTGTTTAATCGATACAAATTGTGACCCCGATCTCGCAGATATTTCGATTCCAGCAAACGGCTATAGCTTCAATCCGATTAATTCTTAATAAATTTGTATTTGCAATTTGTGAGGGTCGTTCTAGCTATATACGAAATCCTTGATTAATAATAAGATAAATAAATTTTTTTGGTAACTACATGGATTTTTGGAATCGGTTACTCTTCTTGAATCGCATAAAAGAAAAGAAATTCAAAAAAACTGTGGATATTGTGTGATTAGCGAGTATTCAAAACGGATAATTCTAATTAAAGTATACAAGTCGAAAGGGAGAGGGTTGAATCAAAATAATTCTTTTTAAAGTTCTATTTCTGTTAGAGGGCAATATGAATGTTATATCATGTTCCAGTAACACACTAAAAGGGTTATACGATATATCCGGTGTGGAAGTAGGCCAACATTTCTATTGGCAAATAGGAGGTTTACAAGTCCATGCCCAAGTACTTATTACTTCTTGGGTTGTAATTGCTATCTTATTAGGTTCAGCCCTTATAGCTGTTCGGAATCCACAAACTATTCCGACTGCCGGTCAAAATTTCTTCGAATATGTCCTTGAATTTATTCGAGACGTGAGCAAAACTCAGATTGGAGAAGAATATGGTCCATGGGTTCCCTTTATTGGAACTATGTTTCTATTTATTTTTGTTTCGAATTGGTCCGGTGCTCTTTTACCTTGGAAAATAATACAGTTACCCCATGGGGAGTTAGCTGCACCTACGAATGATATCAATACTACCGTTGCTTTAGCCTTGCTCACGTCAGTAGCATATTTCTATGCAGGTCTTTCTAAAAAGGGATTAGGTTATTTCAGTAAATACATTCAACCGACTCCAATTCTTTTACCCATTAACATTTTAGAAGATTTCACAAAACCTTTATCACTTAGCTTTCGACTTTTCGGGAATATATTAGCTGATGAATTAGTAGTTGTTGTTCTTGTTTCTTTAGTACCTTTAGTGGTTCCTATACCTGTGATGTTCCTTGGATTATTTACAAGCGGTATTCAAGCTCTTATTTTTGCAACTTTAGCGGCGGCTTATATAGGCGAATCTATGGAGGGCCATCATTGACTAGTTTTCGAAATAGTCTCTTTTTTTTTTTAGCTTAGAATAACGCAGTGTATGCGTAACTAAAGATAATCCACGTAGGAAACATCAATATACAAATAGAAATAGACAAATACGGGATATACGACCAAGAGTCATAGAAAAAAAATTCAGATATTGGGGAATTGTAAAAAAGGAAAGAGATCAAAAAGATCTTTTTCCTAAAATTCATGTTTGGCTTTATTATATCATACTCCTGCCAATGAATATTATCATTCAATTCAAATATAAGGAGTCATTATTTGAATCAAAATTCTTAATATAAAAATTCTTATAGTATCATAGTATCACAATTTACACGGTGTGTGATTAAAAAAAAAAAGAAAAAGAAAGATGCTTTCTAGAATGATTCCCATTTCAGTTGATTTTATTCAATTCAACGATTGACCAAAAGAAAATATTAATAAATAATTAAATAATTAAAGTGAATGACCTTACCGGAATAAAATACTTATGTTTATTTCTATGCAATGATTTGCCAAACGAGATTCATAAAAAATGGGTTGATTGGGAGAGGGGAACATAATTTGGTATATGGGATCTAATGACTCTAAGCCAACTCTTGTGTATGGTTCCAAGAATGATTCTAGAATACGATTGACTTTAAGATACGAATAGCTTGAATCTAAGATATGAAGATATGAATAGTTGGTTTACGTTATGGAAGAAAGACATGTATATATGATATTAGATATTGATAGTTATATATCAACTAAAGATATATCTAATCCGCCCTACTATTGTGAACTTAGATAGAGATTCCAATAGAAATTCTTCGGTTTCGTCTTTGCCTGTGAATTGAATGTGAATGAATAAAGCGATGAAATAAAGAAAACTAACGAACGAAGAATAAAAAAAGAGTTTGGAAAGAAGAAATGGAAGAACAAAAGTCGTATGGATTCACAAAAATCCTGTGGATCGGAACTAAAAAAGAGATATCGAAGTAGCTTTTATGGTTTAATACTAATATTATTATTACTTCAATTCCGAGTTCTTAGTTATTTCGACTGGATGAATCTTAGCGATCGAATAATTAAGTCATAATTCATATTTTCATTGGACGATTGTATCATTAACTATTTCTTTATTTTAGTGCGAGGAACTTATCATGAATCCACTGATTTCTGCCGCTTCTGTTATTGCCGCTGGGTTGGCCGTCGGACTTGCTTCTATTGGACCTGGAGTAGGTCAAGGTACTGCTGCGGGTCAAGCTGTAGAAGGTATCGCGAGACAACCCGAGGCGGAGGGAAAAATACGAGGTACTTTATTGCTTAGTCTGGCTTTTATGGAAGCTTTAACAATTTATGGACTGGTTGTAGCATTAGCGCTTTTATTTGCGAATCCCTTTGTTTAATCCTATAAATATGCAAATTCCGTATTTTTTTTTAGTCTATCTAAAAGAGGAGATAATATGAAAAATATAACCGATTCTTTCGTTTCCTTGGTTCGCTGGTCATTTGCCGGGAGTTTCGGGTTTAATACCGATATTTTAGCAACAAATCCAATAAATCTAAGTGTAGTCCTTGGTGTATTGATCTTTTTTGGAAAGGGAGTGCGTGCGAGTTGTTTATTTCAAGAATAGGCTGGATCCAACCAGCTGTACTTTTTTTCATTATAACTAGATCGAAAAAGGTGCACGATTCCGCGAATTACTTCTGAATCAATTTCAAATCATATTTAAGAACCATAGCATTTCGTGATTCATTGGTAAATCCGCTTTGATTCTCTATCAACCAAACCAATAGTGTGGGGTCATTAACATGGTTAAAGCTAAACCAAACTGTTTGAAGTCCAGACGCAGCATGGTACTCTTTCTACTACTATATTAATATAGAATAGAAATGTTTGCAAAATGAATAATTGGAATTTGTTTTTTTTTCGATATAAAACACTCATGTCGATAAAATTATTTGAGCCTTTGAGCCTTTTCTTTTATTGGAATGCAAAATATTTGAAATATTTCAATCAACCGCTTTTTATGCTGAATCGGTGACCTGTGTATAATATAAAGTAAAAAGAATTCTTTGGATTTGACGAAAAAAAGAAACAACTTTGCTGACAATTCAATATTTTTGTTTTGTTCCGTCAGAAGAGTCCTCAAAATATTCTGGTCTTGGATTAGTGATTAGTCGCGACATCTTGGAATATGAATAGAGAAGAGAGGTAGAGGATAGGCTCATTACATTAAAAAAAAAAGATATGGGAATTGCCCCCATACTTAAAAAGTTGAAGTAATTGAGTGTGAGAGCCAAATGAATCGAAAAATTCATGTTTGGTTCGGGAAGGGATCATGTAAGTTTTGAGATGAATGGAAAGATAATCTACTTTCATTAAGTGATTTATTAGATAATCGAAAACGGAAGATCCTGAATACTATTCGAAATTCAGAGGAACTGCAGGGGGGGGCCATTCAACGGCTGGAAAAAGCCCGGGCTCGCTTACGGAAAGTCGAAAGGGAAGCAGATCAATTTCGAGTGAATGGATACTCGGAGATAGAACGAGAAAAATTGAATTTGATTAAGTCAACTTATAAGACTTTGGAAGAATTAGAAAATTACAAAAATGAAACCATTCGTTTTGACCACCAAAGGGCGGTTCAGCAAGTCCGACAACAGGTTTTCCAACAAGTTTTAAAAGGAGCTCGAGGCACTCTGAATAGTTCTTTGAACAAGGAGTTACATTTACGTACCATTAGTGAGAATATTGACACGTTTGAGGCGATGGCAGAAATAACTGATTAGTCCTTTTCCTGTAGGCATTGTTTTTTTT